ATTTAGATGCTACTACCGTATTATCAAGAGGATTAGCTGCCAAAGGTATTTATCCAGCAGTAGATCCCTTGGATTCAACGTCAACTATGTTACAACCTCGGATCGTTGGCGAGGAACATTATGAAACTGCACAAAGGGTTAAGCAAACTTCACAACGTTACAAAGAACTTCAGGACATTATAGCTATCCTTGGGTTGGACGAATTATCCGAAGAAGATCGTTTAACTGTAGCAAGAGCACGCAAGATTGAGCGTTTCTTATCACAACCCTTCTTTGTTGCAGAAGTCTTTACTGGTTCTCCAGGGAAATATGTTGGTCTCGCAGAAACAATTCGGGGGTTTCAATTCATCCTTTCCGGAGAATTAGACGGTCTTCCCGAGCAGGCCTTTTATTTGGTGGGTAACATCGATGAAGCTACCGCGAAAGCTATGAACTTAGAAGAGGAGAGCAAATTGAAGAAATGACCTTAAATCTTTGTGTACTGACTCCTAATCGAATTATTTGGGATTCCGAAGTTAAAGAGATTATTTTATCTACTAATAGTGGACAAATTGGGGTATTACCAAACCATGCCCCCATTGCCACGGCTGTAGATATAGGTCTTTTGAGAATACGGCTAAACGACCGATGGTTAACGGTGGCTCTTATGGGCGGTTTCGCTAGAATAAGTAATAATGAGATCACCATTTTAGGAAATGGTGCGGAAATTAGTACTGACATTGATCCACAAGAAGCTCAACAAACTCTTGAAATAGCTGAAGCTAACTTGAGTAGAGCTGAGGGTAAGAGACAAGCAATTGAGGCAAATCTAGCTCTCAGACGAGCTAGGACACGAGTAGAAGCTGTCAAAGTTATTTCCTATTAGTAGTCAATACATTCAATCAAAAGAAAAAGAGTTCTTTATTATACACTACACACTACATCTTGATTCCACAAATTGAACACAATGAAGTCTAATTTGATTAATCTGATGATAGAACGAAAAAAAGAGGATGGGTAGAAAAACTTATTAGATACCATGGAATCCGGTATCTAATAAGCTCTACCTACTATTGGATTTGAACCAATGACTCCCGCCGTATGAAAGCAATACTCTAACCACTGGGTTAAGTAGGTCATTTATCACCACAAAAAGGGTCTCCATCACTTCGATGGATTATAGGTAAAATATGTTTTCTAAGCAATATCAATCTTTTACCAGTAAACATAAACGGATCAGAGAGTTATCATGTGGGATTATGGGATACCCTTCTTGACAAGAAATTGTCTCTATGTTAAAATGGTTATGACAAGGGCTATAGCTCAGTTAGGTAGAGCACCTCGTTTACACGTGCGCCAATGTTTTTCAAGGGAGCCCATTATGCAATGACCATAATTGATCTTTTTGAGAAGTCGATGTCTTACTCCGTAGATTCGAGAGAACAAGAGAAAAATAGCTTGACAAATTTGGTTTGATCCGGTTCAGGTGCGAATTCCGGTGTCAAATCAAATAGAACCTGCCATTGTAAGGTAAATGCCCAGTCCATTCAATGCCAGGCATAATGAGTATAAGGATCTCAAAAGAACCTCTTTTCGTCCTATGAGCTTTGAGGTGTATGAAGTCTCATATTTTACTCTTGCAGCGGAGCGATAGAGACTGCATTTCACTTAGGTTGATCTAGGCCGAAGGCAGACCTAAATAAAGGTCACCCTTCTTTGAAACACTTTGGTATTGCTCCTAGATCAGTATACAAATAATGAATCAGAGCACATGGAACCATCTCATTATCTTCCTCTAAAGAAAAAATATGGTGGACTAACTGATCTTTACATCAGTTGATGAAAGAGCCCAATGCAACAAAATGCATGTTGGGTCTTTGAAACAGTTCAAATCATTTCGATAATAATAAGTTTCTCTGTTTTACCGAGAAGGTCTACGGTTCGAGTCCGTATAGCCCTAATACATTCCATTTTTGTTTTGTTTTGTATAGAAATTTGAGTAGTAGTAGGAACAAGAAAATAAACAAAATAATTCATTCCAACGGACCCAATTGGTATTTGTCAAATCTCGGATCAAATACCCATCTCTCTTCATCCACTTTCATGAATGAATTACATATGATATATGATATTTTTCCTCTTTTCCTGTCCATGATCAAAGAGTTAACACTTTTTTTTTTGCTTTGGTATACCCAATCCCAATCAATTTATGAAATCAAAATCATGAAAGAATCCTGTCTCAAGACTTCAACCTGATCCAACTCAATCCTAAGTCGTATGGATCTAGGACCTATTCTTTTATTGATTTTAAGTATTTGTAGAAGTCCTCTGACTAATCATTTTTTGGCGGAACAACAAACCTAAGAGATTCTTTCAATTTGTTTAAAAGATAATGTAGGGCTAATTCATTATCCCTAAATCCATCAATGTTCCTTCTTCTAAATTCTAATTCTAAGAGTTGAGTGGGTTTAGGAATCTTGTCTGTCGAATTGTTCGATAATGTGTGATTCTTTCTATTAGA